ATGCGATGCTCTAACCTCTGAGCTAAGCGGGCTCGTCTAACAGAAATTGTATATGCATAGGAATTTAGCAAACTACTGGAATCTTAGCTATTAATGTTTCATGCTTTTGATTCTTAGTTATTCATAATTAATATGAAAAAAAAGAAAAGAATCGACCGTTTGAGTATTCAAAATTTCACGAGAAAGATGAGAGGAGGGGAGGCATGCATATATAATTGTGGTATATATATTGAATTGCGGATACAGATTCGATAGAATCATTTCTGATTAGACCAAATATGGTCTTCGATAGAGATCAAAGAAGATAGACAAGAAATCAAAAAAAAATAAGAGGAAAAACTCTTACAGGAATCGGTATCTAATAGCTTTAACAGTTCTAGTAGGGTAATAATGAAAGAAAAAAGGGAATGGCATAATAATAAGATCTTAATCTCAAAAAAAAAGAAAAAGGGGATATGGCGAAATTGGTAGACGCTACGGACTTAATTGGATTGAGCTTTGGTATGGAAACTTACTAAGTGATAACTTTCAAATTCAGAGGAACCCTGGAATGAAAAATGGGCAATCCTGAGCCAAATCCGGTTTTCCAAAAACAAACAAAGGTTCGTATCATAAAGATAGAATAAATAAAGGATAGGTGCAGAGACTCAATGGAAGCTGTTCTAACAAACGGGGGTGACTACTTTACTTTAGTAAAGTAAAGGAGTAAAGTAATAAAGTAAAGGAGTAAAGTAAAGGAATCCTTCCATCAAAACTCCAGAAAAGAGAAAGTAAAAAAGGGAACTCTATATACATACCTATAGGTACTGAATACATATGTATGGGTACTGAAATACTATCTCAAATGACTAAGATTAATAAGGACCCGAATCCGTATTTTTGATATTTCTATGAAATAAAATAAAAAACGATTTCGAATCGATTCCAAGTTGAAGAAAGGATCAAATATTAATTGATAAAAAAAATTCACTCCATAGTCTGATCTATAACTGATTAATCAGACAAGAATAAAGATAGAGTCCCATTCTACATGTCAATATTGACAACAAGGAAATTTATAGTAAAAGGAAAATCCGTCGACTTTAGAAATCGTGAGGGTTCAAGTCCCTCTATCCCCAACCGCTGGATTCCCTAATTTTTTATCCTATTCTTTCTTTTCGTTAAGGGTTCAAAATTCATTATCTTTCTCATTCATTCGATTTTTTAACAACGGTATCCCTTTTTATTTTCACATGGGATACACATACAAATAATCGTTTTTGAGCAAAACAAGGAATCTCCTTTGAAAATTGTAATGATTAACAATGCAAATCATTACTCCGTTGAAACTGACGAAGCCATCTTTCTTTTTATTTTAAAAGATACAAAGCATTCCAGGTCCTGGATAAGACCTTAGAAAACTTTTTCGCCTTTTTTAAATTGACATAGACCTAAGTCATTTAATAAAATGAGGAGGACGGCGCATCGGAAATGGTCGGGATAGCTCAGCTGGTAGAGCAGAGGACTGAAAATCCTCGTGTCACCAGTTCAAATCTGGTTCCTGGCACATGATTAATTTATCTATGAGTATCTATCTATTCTACAACTTATTTCAATCTATAAATATAGATATATAGATATAAATATAGATATAGATCCGAAAGGTTCAATTTTTTGATTAAAAGACTGAAAAGTCTAACTTGAAAGTGGGAATATCTAAGATGCATCTTGGATGGAGTACAAATAGAATCCGACCGTCTTTACTTTTTTTTATATTTTATTCCCCCATTTTTCCTATGTAACTTTATCTAGCTCATCTAAGAGATGCACACGGTACAAAGTTCATGATGCAGAACTCATTTAATTCATCCTATTAGTTTTCGTTCGGCTCGTCCAAAAAATATCTTCCAAGAGAATCTAAGGAATCCTGAATTTTTTTTGTTTTTTATTTAGTTTATCCGTATCTCATAAAAATATGAATGATACTTGAATGACTCTCTTGCTCTATAAGAGAACGCACAAATATTCCTTGGATATCAATATCTAGAGTTGTAGTATTGAGGATTTGTTTCTTCTTTTTTTATTCAATTTTTATTCAATGAGCATCTTGTATTTCATAAAAATTGGGGGCAATATAATCCTTACGTAAAGGCCACCCTATCCAACTTTCCGGCATTAAGATACGTTTCAACCGTGGATGATTATCATAAGAAATTCCTAACATATCATAAGATTCCCTTTCTTGAAAATCTGCACTTTTCCAAACCCAGAAAGCGGACGGAATTTTAGGATTTGTCCTTAGGGTAAATACTTTTATACATATTTCTTCCGGTTGATCTATACCATACTCTATTCTCGTAAGATGATATACACTAGCTAACAGTCCCCCTGGTGCTACATCATAAGCACATTGGGAACGCAGGTAATTGTAACCATATACATATAAAATAACAGCAATAGAATGCCAATCTTCAGGCTTTATTTGTAAAGTCTCTATTCCTTGATAATCAAAGCCCAAAGA